CAAAATTACAGAATTAATAACCAACTCATCGCTTCACATTATCTAGATCTAAACAACCAGTCAAGATATGATATATTGGTCATATCATTGTAGCAACTGAAATCTTTTTTGCATAAACACAAAAAAAAACCAAACCAATCTGATTATGAGTTTGGGAAGCGAAATCTAGAATGATGTGGATAAATGGAAGAACGGTGAGAGAAAGAGATAAAAAGAACGCCAATGATATATGATTCCAATATAATATGTAAGGTCTATGAATCATTTCATAAAAAGCAATGTAATAAAGCATCAAACTAATTCCTCCCGAATTAAATGAATATGTTCATAGAAAAAAAATCAAGAGCCTAGAGCCAATAAAGACTGAGAAGATTGACTCAAGAACAGGAGCTCCATTGTATAATTCAGACCTAACCATTAATTGAGAAGCGATGGGAACGACGGAAACCTGTGAATACAGAAGATTCTATTAAAAACGAATCCTAATGATTCATTGAGTGGGATGGCGGAACAAACCAGGTATCAATTCATTTGTTCTGAAAGATCGTGGGCTAACCTTACAATTGAAATAGATATTGAAAGAGTAAATGTTCGCCCGCGAAAGCTTTATTTTACCGAATTGCTCTATTTTTTGAGCGATCCGATATGATAAAGACAAAACAAAATAAAGATTCGTTATAGCCTTATATATTATTATATTATAAATAAATTATAAATAAAAAATTACATTATCTAGAAATATATGTTTAGCTATATATCCAAAAGCTATATATAAACAAGATATAAAAATTTCTAATAGAAATAGATTAGATGAAAATTAGATGAAATATCAAAGAATCCCACGATTCAGTGTATTATTCAAAAAAATGGAATTTTATCTTAACTAAATTTTTTTGAATCATTTCATTCGCGAGGAGCTGGATGAGAAGAAACTCTCATGTCCGGTTCTGGAGTAGAGATGGAATTTTAAAAAGACCCATCCACTATAACCCCAAAAGAACCAGATTCCGTAAACAACATAGAGGAAGAATGAAGGGAATATCTTATCGAGGTAATCGTATTTGTTTCGGTAGATACGCTCTTCAAGCACTTGAACCTGCTTGGATCACATCTAGACAAATAGAAGCGGGGCGACGAGCAATGACACGAAACGTACGCCGTGGTGGAAAAATATGGGTACGTATATTTCCAGACAAACCAGTTACAGTAAGACCTACAGAAACACGTATGGGTTCGGGGAAAGGATCCCCCGAATATTGGGTAGCTGTCGTTAAACCAGGTAGAATACTTTATGAAATGGGCGGAGTAGCAGAAAATATAGCTAGAAAAGCTATTTCAATAGCGGCGTCCAAAATGCCTATACGAACTCAATTCATTATTTCGGGATAGGAATAAAAGAAAAAGAGGTCTTTGGGATGAAAAAAAATTGCAGGTTTCTTTTTTTGATTTTGGACAAACAATATTTCTTTTTTTTTCCTTCGTTCTTTGCATTGAAAAATCGAATAAAAAAATGATATGATTCAACCCCAGACCCATTTGAATGTAGCGGACAACAGCGGGGCCCGAGAATTGATGTGTATTCGAATCATAGGAACTAGTAATCGCCGATACGCTCATATTGGTGACGTTATTGTTGCTGTGATCAAAGAAGTAGTACCAAATATGCCTCTAGAAAGATCAGAAGTAATCAGAGCTGTAATTGTACGTACCTGTAAAGAACTCAAACGTGACAACGGTATGATAATACGATATGATGACAATGCTGCAGTTATTATTGATCAAGAAGGAAACCCAAAAGGAACTCGAATTTTTGGTGCGATCGTCCGGGAATTGAGACAGTTAAATTTTACTAAAATAGTTTCCTTAGCCCCTGAGGTATTATAAGACGAGACCATGATATAGTTATAGTAAGCGAATGAAATAGATTAATTAGTAGATTGTGTTTCACGCATATACCTTTAATTTAATATTTAATAGAATTCATAAATAAAAAAATAAAAAAGAGCATGTTGATTATATCAAAATTAGCAGGCACCAATAATTTTAGTTCATCATGGGTAGGGACACTATTGCTGACATAATAACCTCTATACGAAATGTCGACATGGATAGAAAAGTAACGGTTCGAATAGCATCTACTAATATCACCGAAAACATTGTTAAAATACTTTTACGGGAAGGTTTTATCGAAAACGTGAGGAAACATCAGGAAAGCAACAAATATTTTTTGGTTTTAACCCTGCGACATAGAAGGAATAGGAAAGGAACATATAGAACTATTTTAAATTTAAAACGGATCAGTCGACCTGGTCTACGAATCTATTCTAACTATCAACGAATTCCTAGAATTTTAGGTGGTATGGGGATTGTAATTCTTTCTACTTCTAGAGGTATAATGACAGACCGAGAGGCTCGCCTAGAAAGAATTGGTGGAGAAATTTTGTGTTATATATGGTAATCCTTCTGATATTCGAATTGGATCCGGAACTTCCTATTTGTGAAAAAAAAAAGAGAAAGGGCGGGTTGTCTAATATCACTACTCCTCCATTAATTAATACTTTAAGGGGGTTTTACCTGGAATGAAAGAACAAAAATGGATTCATGAAGGTTTAATTACTGAATCACTTCCCAACGGTATGTTCCGGGTGCGTTTAGATAATGAAAATATGATTCTAGGTTATGTTTCAGGAAGGATCCGACGTAGTTTTATACGGATACTACCAGGAGATAGAGTCAAAATTGAAGTAAGTCGTTATGATTCAACCAAAGGGCGTATAATTTATAGAATCCGAAACAAGGATTCGAATAATTAGGGAGTTTTTCAACTTCAACATTCCTTTTTTCATGGAGATACAATTCGAAGTTCAAAATTTCAAGAAACTTATTTTCTTCCAAGAAGTAGATTCTTAATTAAGTTAAGGTAAGGAATAACAAATATGAAAATAAGGGCTTCTGTTCGTAAAATTTGCGAAAAATGTCGACTGATCCGTAGACGGGGACGAATTATAGTAATTTGTCCCAACCCGAGACATAAACAAAGACAAGGATAATTTTTCGAAAAGAGATTCTCTAAAGAACCCGATGTACAAATAAAAAAAATCATGTTTTGACATGAAATGGATATATCCATATATCTCTTACTCATATTTATGAGATGATAAAATATGGCAAAACCTATACCAAGAATTGGTTCACGTAGGAATGGACGTATTGGTTCACGTAAGAGTGCGCGTAGAATACCAAAGGGAGTTATTCATGTTCAAGCAAGTTTTAACAATACCATTGTGACCGTTACAGATGTACGGGGTCGGGTGGTTTCTTGGTCCTCGGCCGGTACTTGTGGATTCAGGGGTACAAGAAGAGGGACGCCATTTGCTGCTCAAACCGCAGCAGGAAATGCTATTCGTACAGTAGTGGATCAAGGTATGCAACGAGCAGAAGTCATGATAAAGGGTCCTGGTCTCGGAAGAGATGCAGCATTACGAGCTATTCGTAGAAGTGGTATACTATTAAGTTTCGTACGGGATGTAACTCCTATGCCACATAACGGCTGTAGACCTCCTAAAAAAAGACGTGTATAGGAATAAACTGTGTAGAAATAAACATTGAAGAGATTTCAAGAGAAATAAATGATTCAATGATCTGATCAAGTAATATTACTATGGTTCGAGAGAAAGTAACAGTATCTACTCGGACACTGCAGTGGAAGTGTGTTGAATCAAGAGTAGACAATAAGCGTCTTTGTTATGGACGCTTTATTCTGTCTCCACTTATTAAAGGTCAAGCCGACACAATAGGCATTGCGATGCGAAGAGCTTTGCTTGGAGAAATAGAAGGAACATGTATCACACGTGCAAAATCTGAGAAAATACCCCATGAATATTCTACCATAGTAGGTATTCAAGAATCAGTACATGAAATTTTAATGAATTTGAAAGAAATTGTATTGAGAAGTAATCTGTATGGAACTCGCGGCGCGTTTATTTGTGCCAGGGGTCCTGGATATGTAACTGCTCAAGACATCATTTCACCGCCTTCTGTGGAAATCGTTGATAATACACAACATATAGCTAGACTGATGGAACCGATTGATTTGTGTATTGGATTACAAATCGAGAGGAATCGCGGATATAGTATAAAAAGGCCAAATAACTTTCAAGACGGAAGTTATCCTATAGATGCTGTATTCATGCCTGTTCGAAATGCGAATCATAGTATTCATTCTTATGGGAATGGGAATGAAAGACAAGAGATACTTTTTCTCGAAATATGGACAAATGGGAGTTTAACTCCTAAAGAAGCACTTCATGAAGCCTCCCGTAATTTGATTGATTTATTTATTCCTTTTCTACATGCGGAAGAAGAAACTTTACATTTAGAGTACAATCAACACAAGAGCACTTTACCCCCTCTTACTTTTCATGATAGATTGGCTAAACTAAGGAAAAACAAAAAAGAAATAGAATTGAAATATATTTTTATTGACCAATTAGAATTGCCTCCCAGGATCTATAATTGCCTCAAAAGGTCCAATATACATACATTATTAGACCTTTTGAATAAGAGTCAAAAGGATCTTATGAAAATTGAAGATTTTCGCATAGAAGATGTAAAACAGTTATTGGGCATTCTAGAAAAACATTTCACAATTGATTAACCGAAGAATAATAAATAGATTGAATTTTTTTCATATTTTTTTTTTTTTTTTAGAAAAAAAAACTGGGTTTTGAATCTTTAACCAAATCCATATATTCGGAACAGATTCAGAATTTAATTGAATAGATGTATGTATCTAGGGAGAATTCACTTTGAAGCGACTATTCCCTAGATACACATGCGGGATATTTTATTTCACAATTGAATCAATTGAAATTTAAAAAAGACCTAAAGTTAGGGATTTATCAATAGGTAATGTTGCTCCAATACCCAACCAAAGGGCCACTGCGGTACCAATCAAAAAAACGGTTGTCGCTACTGGACGACGAAATGGATTTTGGAAT